TATTGAAATGAATCAAAATTGATAAGGAGTTAGTCAATGATGCTCGAGCATGTACTTGTTTTGAGTGCCTACTTATTTTCTATCGGTATCTATGGATTGATCACGAGCCGAAATATGGTTAGAGCCCTTATGTGTCTTGAACTTATACTGAATGCGGTTAATATAAATTTCGTAACATTTTCTGATTTTTTTGATAGCCGGCAATTAAAAGGAAATATTTTCTCCATTTTTGTTATAGCTATTGCCGCCGCTGAAGCAGCTATTGGACCGGCTATTGTTTCGTCAATTTATCGTAACAGAAAATCAACTCGTATCAATCAATCGAATTTGTTGAATAAGTAGTATTAATCATAGAAATTAGAATATTCATAAATTCAAATTAACATGCCCATACATTAAATCTAATCCACATTTTCGAAAATGTAAGAAATCAAAGTATCTTGGCTCTATCGCGCGAGTCGATCCAGAAGTAGATTGCTTCAAAATTTCTGGTAAATTATTGATTCATCTGGTGTTTAAATATATGATTCATTTACAAATTTACTAGATCGAAAATTTCTGACGTTCAAAAATTTATAGATCCAATGTCACACTCAGTAAAGATTTATGATACGTGTATAGGGTGTACTCAATGTGTGCGAGCCTGCCCAACCGATGTATTAGAAATGATACCTTGGGACGGATGTAAAGCTAAGCAAATCGCTTCTGCTCCAAGAACAGAGGACTGTGTCGGTTGTAAGAGATGTGAATCCGCCTGTCCAACGGATTTCTTGAGTGTTCGTGTTTATTTATGGCATGAAACAACTCGAAGTATGGGTCTAGCTTATTAATACGTTCCAGAAAACCCTACTCGAATACATTTGATTTTTTTACCTTTACCGACAAAAACCCGCGCTCAAAATATATTTATTTCGAGCACGGGTTTTTCTGGTCCAAGTTTATTTTGTTTTTACTATGAATAATTTTCCTTGGTTAACGCTAGTTGTAGTTTTGCCAATAACCGCGGGTTCCTTAATTTTCTTTCTTCCTCATAGAGGAAATAAGGTAATAAGATGGTATACTATATCTATATGCATAACGGAACTCCTTCTAACAACCTATGCATTCGGTTATCATTTCCAATTGGATGATCCGTTAATGCAACTAACGGAGAATTATCAATGGATCAATTTTTTTGATTTTTACTGGAGATTGGGAATAGATGGAATTTCTATAGGACCCATTTTACTGACAGGATTTATCACAACTTTAGCTACTTTAGCGGCTTGGCCCGTTACTCGAGATTCCCGACTATTCCATTTCCTAATGTTAGCAATGTATAGCGGTCAAATAGGACCATTTTCTTCTCAAGACCTTTTACTTTTTTTCATCATGTGGGAGTTAGAATTAATTCCCGTTTATCTACTTCTATCCATGTGGGGGGGAAAGAAACGTTTGTATTCAGCTACAAAATTTATTTTGTACACTGCCGGAGGTTCTGTTTTTTTATTAATAGGAGTTCTGGGTATTGGTTTATATGGCTCCACTGAACCGACATTAAATTTTGAAACATCAGCTAATCAATCGTATCCTGTAGCCCTGGAAATAATATTCTATATTGGATTTCTTATTGCTTTTGCTGTCAAATCACCGATCATACCCCTACACACATGGTTACCAGACACCCATGGAGAGGCACATTATAGTACTTGTATGCTTTTAGCCGGAATCTTATTAAAAATGGGAGCGTATGGGTTGGTTCGGATCAATATGGAATTATTACCCCATGCCCATTCTATATTTTCTCCCTGGTTGATGATAGTGGGCACAATTCAAATTATCTATGCAGCTTTAACATCTCCTGGTCAGCGTAATTTAAAAAAAAGAATAGCCTATTCCTCTGTATCTCATATGGGTTTCATAATTATAGGAATTGGTTCTATAAGCGATACAGGGCTCAATGGGGCCATTTTACAAATAATTTCTCACGGATTTATTGGCGCTGCGCTTTTTTTCTTGGCCGGAACGAGTTATGATAGAATACGACTTATTTATCTCGACGAAATGGGCGGAATGGCTATCGCAATTCCAAAAATATTCACGACTTTCAGTATCTTATCAATGGCTTCGCTTGCATTACCGGGCATGAGCGGTTTTGTTGCCGAATTGATAGTTTTTTTTGGAATACTTACTAGCCAAAAATATCTTTTAATGACAAAAGTATTAATTACTTTTGTAATGGCAATTGGAATGATATTAACTCCTATTTATTCATTATCTATGTTACGCCAGATGTTCTATGGATACAAGCTTTTTAATGCCCCAAACTCTTATTTTTTTGATTCTGGACCGCGAGAGTTATTTATTTCTATTTCTATCCTTTTACCTGTAATAGGTATTGGTATTTATCCCGATTTCGTTTTCTCATTATCAGTTGACAAGGTCGAAGCTATTATATCAAATTTTTTTTATAGATAGTTTTTGTCAATAAACCAAAATAAAAAACCTGATGATTTTAAAAATCGTTCATTGTACAAAAAAAGTCTTTTTCTGTTTTTAAGTTAAATAAAAAATTGGAATTCTATATATAACCAGATATTTTTGACATTTTCGAGAACCATTTGAATCAAGTAATGGAAATGGAATGATTCAAATGGTTCTTGATGGTTTACATGAGGGTTTCATATATATACGTATGCTGCCCCAGGCTTCTAGTTGTCAAGTACCTTATTCAATTAGATGGTAATGTAAATGAACCATAACTATGTAACCCTATTCCTAATAGATTAACCCCAAAATAGCATATCCAAATTATAAGAAAGCCCATTGAGGCCACAATTGCAGAATTTACGCTTTCATAATTTTTATTTGTTCGAATATGTAAATAAATCGCAAATATGGTCCAAGTAATAAATGCCCAAGTCTCTTTTGGATCCCAATTCCAATAGGATCCCCATGCTTCATTAGCCCATACTGCTCCCGAAAGAATGCCTATGGTTAAAAGGATAAACCCTAAACTAATAATACGATAACTCCATCGATCCAATTGTTGAATTAATTGATATCTGTAATAATTCTGAGAAGAAATCAAAGAAGTGTTTTGTAACACATTGTTTCTTTCATTCACGTATTGAATCTCACCAAAGGAAAACGACTCCGTTAATAAATTATTGCTTTTACTAAAAATCCTTATGAATTTTCGAAATGTAATGACTAGAAGAGCTAGTGATAATAATGATCCACACAAAAGAGCTGCATAGCCCAATACCATCATACTTACGTGCATCATTAACCAATGGGATTGGAGAGCAGGTACTAATATTGCGGATTGATGCATTTCGGTTAAAAGACCTGAAGTAGCGAAACCCTGGGTAAAAATAACACTTGGCGCCGTTATTGCGCTTAAATGGTTTTTTTGTTTTTTAAAATACGGAATCATATGAATAATGGAAAAACCCCACGAAAGAAAAATTAATGATTCATATAAATCGCTTAATGGTAAATGCCCAAAATAAATCCAACGAGTAACTAATAATCCTGTTATGCAGAAAAAAGTAGCTATCATCCCCTTTTCTGATGAATCATATAGTCCTACGATTTCATCGACAAATAAAGTTATCAAATGAATTGTAATTACAATTGAAATGATCGAAAAGGATATATGAGTTAATATACGCTCTAAAGTTGAAAATATCATAAAATTTATTAAAAAGGGGGCCTCAATTATAGGAATTGAAATAGGGAATTGAATTTATTATAGGGCTTACTCTTTTAGAATTTAGAAAAAGACATGCCGCTACTCGGACTCGAACCGAGATGCTCTAGCACTGCTTCCTAAGAGCAGCGTGTCTACCGATTTCACCATAGCGGCTTATTCGAAATCATAATAACCTATTTTTATTCAATCGTCGAGATTGAGGGGGTTAATTCAATATTTTTTAGGAAAGATTCAAATTGATGACTAAAAATTTGTTTCAAAATTGGGCGGCATTTAATCTAAACGTTTTCGTTAATAATATTAATTATTCTTATAATAGTTTTTTATTTATTTTAGGGTATCCGTTTTTTAACTTAACTAACAACGGGGTTTTTCGTTTCATAGTTTATTACTTTATGGTCTCCTGAAAATAAAACGGAACATTTTGAACTAGATAATTTTGACTTCAATCCATGGATAGAACTAAAAAGTAAATTGATTATCGAGTCAAGTCGATGGGGAAGGTGATAATCCCCATCTTGAAAATGATAAAACATACCAAAACAAAAGGTGAAACCTTGTGCTTGCGTTTATTCTTTTTTCAAACAAAAGAATACCATTCACTTTTTGAATTCAGTAGACAACCGAATTATTATTTCTACTAAAAAATAACAAAACAAAATGAATTCCATTTTATATTGTTATTGATCAGGTTAAAACATTAGAGAATGGAAATAATTTTTTTTTTTTTTTAATAAAAATGAAATAGTAATTTAGATTATTATCTATTATTAATTATTATTATTAGATTAATATTATTTATAATCTTGATAACTTCTAAACTTTAGAAAAAAAAAAACTTATAAATAAATTATAACAAAAATGAGACTATTTTTTGAATTAGACCGATTCACATTATTTAGTCTATTGTTTGATTATTTATTTGTCACACAAAAAAAACTTTTTGAGCTACCGGTAGAAAGAGATTTCGCTAACGAAAAAGCTTTCAATGCTGCCCAATACCCTTTCCTTTTCCAAATATTTTTACGAATACGTTTTTTTGAACTAGAGGTGCGCTTTTTTGGCACTGCCATTTTTAAATTAGAATCGGTTCATCGGTTGGATGTGAAAGACATCTATTGTTCAAAATCAATTGTTCTTTACTATATCTCTAGCTAGCTATTCTCTAAATTACATTCCCCTCATCATAAAAGGTGTATGGAAAAATTGTCTAAAATATTACTAAGAACAATAAGATCTACTATGCCAAATAGAATAGATTGAAGTTGATAAAATTAAAATAAAAAATACAAACAAAAGGGGT